ATTCTTTTTTTTTCGTCCTATCTCTTCCCTTTCTGAATCAAACCAGAGGAATGTCTCATTTTAATTTAGATTGTATCTTTTCTTTATCCTTTTCTTATCTTAGCACCTATTATTCACTATAACTATATATAATTAACAATTAAATTATAAGTTACTATAGTTAATATAAAACTATAGTTAATATAAATTAAATTTCTATAATTTTATAGAACTGCTTTAAAAAATTTTAAGTTTTCAGAAAGAGTTCGATTTAATCAAATTGTAATTTACAATTTGATTAAATTGATATTCATCATATTATAATTAATTAAATTAAATAAGTAAAATTCCATTTTTTTTTTATTTTATATCATTTTTTTTATAAAAGTATAAAAGATATATATAAAATCTATTTTTTATAAAAGATATATATAAAATCTATCTAATATAGAAATTATTTGGAAAATAAAAAAAAAAAAAAATACATATATGTATATATGTAAATACATTATGTTATACATTATAGTTAGAAGTAGTTCTATATATTCTAACTATTCTATCTATATCGTTAGATCGTTAGATATAGTTATAGTTAGTTCTATAGTTAGATATAGTTAGTATTATAAAATTAAAATAAATAACTAAGCTAAGATTGGCTAATAGATGAAATCCGGTAGTTTCTTTGATTTCTATATACTATTTTTCTCTTATGTTATGTGATATGTAAGCCCGCTTAGCTCAGAGGTTAGAGCATCGCATTTGTAATGCGATGGTCATCGGTTCGACTCCGATAGCCGGCTTTTTTTTTTCTATCGATTTTTTACGTGATTGAGAGTCTCTCTCCCCATTTTATCAAAATGTCGAATAACTGATCCATCTATTATGTCGTGGTAACTTGCAACTATAAATAAAAAACAACATATTGGAAGAATTAGATCTCTTTCTACAGAACAAATCATAAAAGAACAAATTATAAAACGTAGCCACAACTTCCTATATATACAAAAAATTTTTAAATTATATGTATATGTATAGAATATAGAAATTATATATATACATATATACCAAAAATACGGATAGTGATACAATTTATTTTATATTTTATTCTACTTTTTTGTAGTATTTCAATAAATTTAGCTTTGCTTTGTTTATCCTTTAGTTCAGTCTTAATTTAGAGTTCAGTTTTCATTTTTGTTTATTCTTAAACAATGAAATTTCAATAAAATAAAAAAGGAGTCTTTATGTCTCGTTACCGAGGACCTCGTTTCAAAAAAATACGTCGTCTGGGGACTTTACCAGGACTAACTAGTAAAAGACCTAGCTCCAGAAGTGATCCTAAAAACCAATTGCGTTCTGGTAAAAGATCGCAATATCGTATTCGTCTAGAAGAAAAACAGAAATTGCGGTTTCATTATGGTCTGACAGAGCGACAATTACTTAAATATGTGCATATTGCTGGAAAAGCCAAAGGGTCAACAGGTCAGGTTTTACTACAATTACTTGAGATGCGTTTGGATAATATCCTTTTCCGATTGGGTATAGCTTCGACGATTCCTGGAGCCAGGCAATTAGTTAACCATAGACATATTTTAGTTAATGGTGGTATAGTGGATATACCAAGTTATCGTTGTAAACCGAGAGATATTATTACTACGAAGGATAAACAAAGATCGAAAACTCTGATTAAAAATTATATTTCTTCATCCCCTCACGAGGAATTGCCAAAACATTTGACTTTTGACTCATTCCAATATAAAGGAGTAGTAAATCAAATAGTAGATAGTAAATGGATTGGTTTGAAAATAAATGAGTTGTTAGTCGTAGAATATTATTCCCGTCAGACTTGAACCTCACAAAAATAACAAAGAAAAATTCATAGAATTTTGTCTGTTTTCGCCGAAATAAAAATAAATAGATCTAAGGGCCTTGGTCCGAATTTTTATTATTCACCTATCACAAACGGACAAGCGGTAATATTTTTTGCTCTTTCTTTTTCCGATATTTGTATTTTACGTATCACAGTAATGTTATTAGGAGTTGAGTTATTAGGAGTTGAGAATTTATATCAAATAAGGGTCCTCTTGTTGAGATGATGGTATTTGATTTGATTCAGTAACGTTGGTGAATTAAGATAAACGGAAAGAGAGGGATTCGAACCCTCGGTAAACAAAAGTCTACATAGCAGTTCCAATGCTACGCCTTGAACCACTCGGCCATCTCTCCTACATAATCTTATTATTGACCAGAAACCGAGTGAATAGTGAATAGCGAGTCATTCATATTATTGCAGTACAAGTGCGACTGATGAATAGTTCCATAGGAAAAATTCCTTTCAAATCAAATAAAATTTTCTATTTCTCAACAAAAATTTAGCTCATTAGCTATCCCATAGATCTAATACAAATTATTGAATCGTCCCGTGTATTTTTATATTTAAATTGTATGACATGGCATATGCATGTTATGCAAACAAAAAACAAAACGAAATAATTTTTCTATAAAAAAATGGATTAGACTAAGGTAAGTATCCGTTTTGTTTTTTGTTTCTTCTTTGGATCATAACCAAATAAAAACTTCTCGAATTATCAGAATCCGCAGTACAATCCTCGGTTATTCAACTTAGATGAACTTAGATGAAATATTTATTATAGTTCCGTTCGTTGTTATACTACGAAATTCGAATGAAATCGAATCTGATTTCAATATTTCATATCTCTCCTTGTCCAATCCAAACAAAAGGTCCACATCTTTTTTTATAATTAGTCTGTTTTTATTTTATGTTATTTCGTACCGTACAATTCCTTTAGTTTGCGGGATCATTTTCCCCTTACCCTAAGGGTAATGAAAAGAATTATAGAATGGATTGTTAATTATGCCAAGATCTCAGATAAATGCAAATTTTATTGATAAGACCTCTTCAATTGTGGCCAATATCTTATTACGAATAATTCCGACAACTTCCGGAGAAAAAAAGGCATTTACCTATTACAGAGATGGTGCGATTTGATTCTTTTTTTAGGTCCAGTATTACGAGAAAGAAAAGAGACATAGTTCGAGATAGAAAAAACCAAATTATTAAAATAAACCCACGCTTGGTGAAGGTGAAGTTTCTAGATAGAACAATTCCTTCTGTCGTGTATCCTCGATTGATGCAGCCTCGGATGCTTCAATTGTTGATTTTAGTATTTAAGCGAAAGGTTACACCTATGGGTTCCGTATTGCGAGTCAATCCTACTCCACTAGTACCAATAGGCAGCATAGGGGAAGAAGCACTACACCTAGGAATCAACAACATGAAAACTTTGTTATAAATTACCCTTTTCCTTATCGGTATCGGGGCTAACAAGAATGGTTGGGACAACAAACATCCATCTCGTTCGTACTTTGGGTATCCGTATAACCATCAAAGATCGTTGAAGTGACTAATTCCTGGAAATAGGGGGCGTTGAGGACAAAGAAATTGTTGGAGTTACCATTTCCATCTAGTACTAATACAGTTGGTGTTAATAAAAAACCTCTTGCAGGAAGGCTGGCTAGAGATTTCTTGTAAAAATACTAGCTCCTTTCAGTTCATAATGAGATTTCAGTTCATAATGAGAATAGTCAAATTTGAATTTCATGGATTATTTCCCTTAGTACTATGCGCAGAAAGAAGGGAGGAGCCATATGAAATGAAAATCTCACGTACGGTTCTGGAACGGAGATTCTTTGAATAGAATGAACGACCGTAACGGATGTTGGCTCAATCCGAAGGAAATTATGCGGAAGCTTTACAAAATTATTATGAAGCTACGCGACCAGAAATTGATCCCTATGATCGAAGTTATATACTCTATAACATAGGACTTATACACACAAGCAACGGAGAGCATACAAGGGCTTTGGAATATTATTTCCGGGCACTGGAACGAAACCCATTCTTACCACAAGCTTTTAATAATATGGCCGTGATCTGTCATTACGTGCGACTATCTCTACTATAGAAAGAAGAAAAAAAGATCCAATTAACTAGTAAATACTAGAATGAAATAGGTTTTCTACATATGCGTCGTCTAAAGCAACGGTTTTTATCAGCTGTAGCAAGTAAAGAGACTTCACGAGAACCAAAATTAAGAAGAAATGGATAAAGCCTATATATTCCATGGATAAAGGATTGAATTGATAGAGAAAGCACCGTAAAGATCAATTAGCAAGCTATTTGGTCGATAGAGTTAAGAACTGCTTTGCTTACTTATCCCGTGATACAGGATAAAAGTTAGGAATCAAATTATGTAATAGAGTTGATCCACTAAGGTATTGAGCAGCGGTGTAGCATCAGATCCCAAAGATCGTAAGTTCTTTTTTCTTATATTATATTAGGATATTAGGGAGGAAAGTCTTTTTCAAAAATTCTATATCTATATTATATAAATTCCATATATGCAATCGAGATAGTTACCTTTCAGAGAATTCTAACACTATATTTTAACACTATTATATTATATATAAGATATAGGGTCGATCCATACTTCATTCCTCTGAAGGTGGGAGAAAAGATAAAGCTTTTTATTGATCAAAAAATTAGAGTTTTAAACTTATGTAATTAACTTCTTCTGGCTAACCCAACAAAAATGGGATACTTTTATGACAATATGACAAATTTAATTCAATTAACATAAGGTAGATTAAGACGGGGCGCAAGCAAAAAGAATCGATTGTCGAGCCGTATGAGGTAGGAAACTCTCAAGTACGGTTCGAAGGGAAGGAGCTACCTATTCCGACCGGGGAGAACAGGCCATTCTACAAGGTGATTCTGAAATTGCAGAGGCTTGGTCCGATCAAGCTGCTGAGTATTGGAAACAAGCTATAGCGCTTAGTCCGGGTAATTATATTGAAGCACAAAATTGGTTGAAGATCACGAGGCGTTTTGAATAAGACCACTCCCCTTTTTAATTCATTAAAATTAGTTGTTGGATCCATCAATCAAATAAAATAGATCGTGTTCCCATGAAAAGATCCAATCAAGAGTTTCATTATATCCTTTCTTTATAAAATCATTGTATGGTATCTCATAGGGATAAAACGGTATAGAATAAAACTAATAAAGCTAGTAAAAGAAAGATACAAGATACAGTGGAATGACTAAATATGGATAAGATATAGCAATGGATCTTATTAATCCTAATGAATGATCTTGTGATTTCTAGTAAAGGAATAGAATATTTTATAGAAGTAGATTCATATGGGTACTTATACATTCAGATATAAGTGTACTAGTTTAGGTTGCAAAAAAAATTGTTTTTTCGTTTCGCCAGGAAAGTACTTTCCAAGGAAAAACAGGCCCCTCGGGCACCTAATCGTTATGTCATAATAGATCCGAACACTTGCCTCGGATTGACTTCAATATCATAATTGCTCTAGTGAATAACTAATATAGATGGATGGAAGATAGGAAAAAAAAGATTAATCATAAAAAAAATAGCTATCTTTCGGAGGTTCACTAAAAACTTGATGATTGGCGGGTCTCTTTGTATGTGTTGTCCGGAAAGAGGAGGACTTAATGATTATTCGTTCGCCGGAACCAGAAGTTAAAATTGTTGTAGATAGGGATCCTATAAAAACCTCTTTCGAGGAATGGGCCAGACCCGGCCATTTCTCAAGAACAATAGCTAAAGGCCCCGATACTACCACTTGGATCTGGAACCTACATGCTGATGCTCACGATTTCGATAGTCATACCAGTGATTTGGAGGAGATCTCTCGAAAAGTATTTAGTGCTCATTTCGGTCAACTCTCCATTATCTTTCTTTGGTTGAGTGGGATGTACTTCCATGGCGCCCGTTTTTCAAATTATGAAGCATGGCTAAGTGATCCTACTCACATTGCACCCAGTGCCCAGGTAGTTTGGCCAATAGTGGGTCAAGAAATATTGAATGGTGATGTGGGTGGGGGTTTCCGAGGAATACAAATAACCTCCGGTTTTTTTCAGATTTGGCGAGCATCTGGAATAACTAATGAATTACAACTTTATTGTACCGCCATTGGGGCATTGGTCTTTGCATCGTTAATGCTTTTTGCCGGTTGGTTCCATTATCATAAAGCCGCCCCAAAATTGGTTTGGTTCCAAGATGTGGAATCCATGTTAAATCACCACCTAGCGGGGTTATTAGGACTTGGGTCTCTTTCTTGGGCAGGACACCAAATCCATGTATCTTTACCGATTAACCAATTTCTCGACGCTGGAGTTGATCCTAAAGAAATACCACTTCCTCATGAATTTATCTTAAATCGGAACCTTTTGGCTCAACTTTATCCTAGTTTTGCCGAGGGAGCAACCCCCTTTTTTACCTTGAATTGGTCAAAATACGCAGAATTTCTGACTTTTCGTGGAGGATTAGACCCAATAACGGGTGGTCTATGGCTGACCGATATTGTACACCATCATTTAGCTATTGCTATTCTTTTCCTGATCGCAGGTCATATGTATAGAACTAACTGGGGCATTGGTCATGGCCTTAAAGACATTTTAGAGGCTCATAAAGGTCCATTTACAGGGCAGGGCCATAAGGGACTCTATGAAATCCTAACAACATCGTGGCATGCTCAATTATCTCTTAACCTCGCTATGTTAGGTTCTTTAACCATTGTTGTAGCTCACCATATGTATTCCATGCCTCCCTATCCATACCTAGCTATTGACTATGGTACACAACTTTCGTTGTTCACCCATCACATGTGGATCGGTGGGTTTCTTATAGTTGGTGCTGCTGCACATGCAGCAATTTTTATGGTAAGAGATTACGATCCAACTACTCGATACAACGATCTATTAGATCGTGTCCTTAGACACCGCGATGCAATCATATCACATCTTAACTGGGTATGTATATTTTTAGGTTTTCACAGTTTTGGCTTGTATATTCATAATGATACCATGAGTGCTTTAGGACGTCCCCAAGATATGTTTTCAGATACCGCTATACAATTACAACCCATACTTGCTCAATGGGTACAAAACACCCATGCTTTAGCACCTGGCATAACAGCTCCTGGTGCAACAGCAAGTACCAGCTTAACTTGGGGAGGTGGTGAGTTGGTAGCAGTAGGCGGCAAAGTTGCTTTGTTACCTATTCCATTAGGAACCGCAGACTTTTTAGTCCATCATATTCATGCATTTACGATTCACGTAACTGTATTGATACTACTGAAGGGTGTTCTATTTGCTCGCAGTTCCCGTTTGATCCCCGATAAAGCAAATCTTGGTTTTCGTTTCCCTTGTGATGGACCTGGAAGAGGGGGGACATGTCAAGTATCCGCCTGGGATCATGTCTTCTTAGGTCTATTCTGGATGTACAATTCCATTTCGGTAGTTATTTTCCATTTCAGTTGGAAAATGCAGTCGGATGTTTGGGGTACTATAAGTGATCAAGGAGTAGTAACTCATATTACAGGAGGAAACTTTGCGCAGAGTTCCATTACTATTAATGGGTGGCTCCGAGATTTCTTATGGGCACAGGCATCTCAGGTAATTCAATCTTATGG